TCAAGAACGAGAATCTTATGATATGTTGGGAATCTATTATGATAATCATCCGCGCTTAAAACGTATCTTAATGCCTGAAAGTTGGATAGGATGGCCTTTACGTAAGGATTATATTGCCCCCAATTTTTATGAAATACAAGATGCTCATTGAATGATAAGAAAGTCATTTCCACTTATAAAATTTCAGAGATTCAAGATTTGGACTTTCTGTTCTAGATTAACCAGAATAATTATAATTGAAGTCTCTTTTGTATTAGGGAATTGTGTACAGGCTAACAAAAAAGGATGAATTGGGAATTCATCGGGATTCTTAGATTTATTTGGAAGATACTTATTTCATATGAGCCGAACCAATAGGATGAATCAAACGAGTTCTGCATCATGAACCTTGTACTGCACCTATTGCGTAGATCGGTTTTATAAAGTCATGTCGAGACGAATTAGGAAATTGAATAGGAACGAAAATACCAAGAAATTCAAAGGTATCGAATTCGATTTATTTGTATATTGTATATGAACCGAATCTTGTCTATTTCAACTTTTACTTTTTGTTCTTTCAACCAACCAATTTAACCTTTCAAATATGTATGAAGTATTCACATTCTTTTTGAACGAAAGAAAAAAAGAGAAAATCGAATTTCATTTTATTTATTTAATAACTCTACCCATCTATAAAATAGATGGGGTATATCTCGCCAAGATAGGTAAAAGTATGGATATTATGATCCAGATTCGAAATCAATATGTATCTCGCCCCATATCAATTAATTTATAAAAGAAAGACCTGATACAATTTAATCATGTGCCAGGAACCAGATTTGAACTGGTGACACGAGGATTTTCAGTCCTCTGCTCTACCAGCTGAGCTATCCCGACCATTCCCAATGTAGCATCCCATCCTCATTTTATTAGATGGCCGGAGTTTATGTCAATTAAAAGGACAGGGGGATTAAAAAGTTTTGCCCAAGTCCTGTAATTTCAATGCTATTGATTGTGAATCATTCAAATAGGGATTCCTTGCTTAATTTGGATATGTATTCTATATCACATGTGATAAGAGAAAGTCATTTGCACCCAAATACGTTTGTCAAAGAATCAGAAAGATAAAGCAATCTGGAGCCTCTAACGAAAAGGGGGGATAGGATAAATATTTTAGGAGTCAAATAGGCTTTTTTGGGGATAGAGGGACTTGAACCCTCACGATTTTTAAAGTCGACGGATTTTCCTATTACTATAAATTTCATTGTTGCCGGTATTGACATGTAGAACGGGACTCTATCTTTATTCTCGTCCGATTAATCAGTTCTTGAAAAGATCTATCGGACTATGGAGTGAATGATTTGATGAATGAATATTCGATTTTTTCTTCAATGTGGAATCAATTCACACCAATTCTTCCATTTTTCATATGAAAAAATACAGATTCGGGCCATCGTGAATCATTCGATATAGTATTCAATAGATCCATTTATCCTTCATCCTTTCTGAAGTTTCCATGGAAAGATTCCTCTACCAGCGCAGTGAACTCCATTTGTTAGAATAGCTTCCATTGAGTCTCTGCACCTATCCCTTTTTTCGTTTTTTGAATCTTTGTTTTGAGAAAACAGGATTTGGCTCAGGATTGCCCATTTTTATTAGTTCCTGGGTTTCTCTGAATTTGAAAGTTATCACTTAGCAGGTTTCCATACCAAGGCTCAATCCAATTAAGTCCGTAGCGTCTACCGATTTCGCCATATCCCCCCTTCTTTTTTTTTAGATTAGGATATCATTCCTTTTTTCTTTCATTTATACTGGATATACTGGAACCCTTGAATTTATTAGATAGCGATTATTATCTCGAAAAAAGTATTTTTTTCTTTCCTATAGGAAACCTATACTGGATTTTATCATTTCTGTATCGGCAATTCAATAGAGATTGATATATACCCCGTATATATCTTTCTCTTCTGCCACCCTTCCCATGCAATTTGGGATACTTGAAGGGTCGATTCTTTTTTCTTAACTTTCCCTTTTACGAATGAAAGCCGGGGAATGTCTGATTAGTTATAAGCAATCAATCGAATTTGAAAGATATTTTGAATTCAAAATATAATATATAGTATAGAAAATATAGAAGTGTAGCAAAAAAATTTCCAATGTCATGTGAATCAAAAATAAAAAATAAAATTTGACTAGACTATCTAAAAATATTTAAGATTTACTGTCGAATAGAATAATATTCGAATTTAGAATTGTGATAAAGAAATCACAATTCTATATCGCTATATAAATCGTTATGTTCTATAATATCCAATATTTATTGGGAATTATAGATTCTATTCTTTTCTATATTTCTATAGACACTCTATTATAGTGTATTGAATTCCTATGCATAGAAAATTTCTATTCTGTGGGCCCGCTTAGCTCAGAGGTTAGAGCATCGCATTTGTAATGCGATGGTCATCGGTTCGATTCCGATAGCCGGCTTTTTCCTATTTTTCATTTTTTTCAAGAAAAATGG